GAATGAAAATAACTTATTTTAAATGAAATAGGCTGTTTTCATCTAATTTTTTTTTTTTTTTTTTTTTTTATTGTTAATTTAATGAAATTTAGATAAAAATTTTTTGATAGAATTGATTTATTTAAGTAAATAAAATTAGTATATTAAATATTATTAAATTTTTGTATAATAGGTAATATAAAATTCCAATATAGACATTTCCGAGAGTTAAAAGTACAACACATAGATAAATAGATAAATGAATACCAATTATTTATTTTACATTAAAAATATATACAAATGTCTAACAACAGATTATATTATATACTAATAAATTGATATAATTGTTATTCATCTCTGAATCTTAAAACTTCTTTTATATGATCATAGATATCTATTAATTAATTAAATATTTATATACATATATATTTATATTAATCTATACTTGGTATATCTCTAATTTATCTTAAATTATTATTATATAAATTATAAAAATTAAATAGTAATAAATATTAAAATGAATATTTATAATTATTATAATTATTTTTTAAATTATTATATTTAAAAAAAAAAAAAAAAAAAATTAGATTAAGATTATATATTTATTAAATGTTCTTTAATAATATTAATAATTTTATGTTATTTAGTTTAATTTTTATTTCAGTTATTAATTTATTTTTTTTTGTTATTTATATTATATTTATTTAATAAATTAAATGGTTTATTTTCATCTAATTTTTAATAGTTAAAGTTTTATAAAATTAGTTTAAATAAAATAAGCTATTTTCATCTAACTTTTTTATTGAAAAACGGTAAGTTATTTAGGGGATTCTTACTGCATAGGCTCGAATTACCATTTTTTATTTATTAAAGTAATTATTTTATTTCAATTATTGGTTTATTTTTTTTTGTTATTTATATTATATTTATTTAATAAATTAAATGGTTTATTTTAATTTAATTTTTAATAGTTAAAGTTTTATAAAATTAGTTTAAATAAAATAGGCTGTTTTCATCTAACTTTTTTATTGAAAAACGGTAAGTTATTTAGGGGATTCTTACTGCATAGGCTCGAATTACCATTTTTTATTTATTATAGTGTTAGTGGTATTTAATTTTTTTTTGATTAAAAAGAAATATTTAATAAATATATAATCTTAATTTTATTTTTTTTTCTGTAGCAATTTGTTAATATATAAAGTTTTATTTTAGCTTAAAATTTTATTATTGATTTGTTTTATATGTAAGTTTTTGCGTGTATTTTTATTTATTTTAATAATAATTAAATTTAAATTATAATCTCAGTAAGTAGTTTTATTAATCAAGGAAACTTGGAAATAGTAATTTCATGTAGTATTGGCCAAATTTGTGCCAGCAGCCGCGGTTATACAAATAATGCAAATAAAATTTGGTTAGTGTGAGTTAAAATGGGTTTTTAAAATAAAGTTGAATTTATTAGGTGAAATTTTAAATTTAATAATTTTTATATAAATGTTTTTGAGGCTTATAAATTTTAGATATAAACTAGGATTAGATACCCTATTATTTAAAATGTAATTTGAAACACTAAGGTAGTAGTAGTTATGTTCTTGAAACTTAAAAAATTTGGCGGTATTTTAGTCTATTCAGAGGAACCTGTCCTGTAATTGATAATCCACGTTGAACCTTACTTAAATTTGTTTGTCAGTTTATATACCGTCGTTATCAGAATATTTTATTAGAAAAATAATTTTCTATAATTTTTATTAGAATTTATATCAGATCAAGGTGTAGCTTATGTTTGAGTAGAGATGGGTTACAATAATTTTAATTAAACGAATCTAATTTTGAAATATTTTTAGTGAAGGTGGATTTGATAGTAAATTTTTAAAGATTGTAAGGTTGATTTTAGCTCTAGAATATGCACACATCGCCCGTCGCTCTTACTATTAAGGTAAGATAAGTCGTAACATAGTAGATGTACCGGAAGGTGTATCTAGAATGACAATTTAAAGCTTATTAAGTAAAGCATTTCATTTACATTGAAAAGATTTTTGTGCAAATCAATATAAATTGAATAATATTTGTTTATTAATTTTATAATTTTTTAAAATGATTTATTAAAAATAATTATATAGGTTAATGTTTTAGTAGTTTGTAATGAAAAAATAATTATAATAATAGTTTATTAGTATTGTGAAAGATTGCTGAAATAATTTGAAAAATTTTTGTTTTTAAAGAAAATTTAATTTGTTGTACCTTGTGTATCAGGGTTTACCAAATAATTAATAATTATTTATTAATCTCGATTTTATAAGAGTTAATAATTTATTAAAGTTAATGTGTCAAAATTATTTTAAATAAATTATTAGAAATGAGATGTTATTCGTTTGTAAAGGTATCTAGTTTTTTTAGAAATAAATTTAATTTACAAATTTTTGATTTTTAAGTTATTTATTTAATTTAAAATTTTATTAATTTGACTATCTTAAGGGATAAGCTTTAAGATAAATTATTAAAAATTAATAATGATTAATATAAAATGTATGCTTAGAATTAGCAATCGTTAATAAGTTTGTTATAAATTATTTTATGGTATTTATTATTTATTATGTTTTAATTTTTTATAAAAATTTTTTTATTAATAATTTATAGGAAGTAATAATGGTGGAATTAGTATATAAATTGTTGTGTTAATAATTATGTGTGATAAGTTTATATAAAGAACTCGGCAAATTTTTTACTCGCCTGTTTAACAAAAACATGTCTTTTTGAGTTATTTTTAAAGTCTGACCTGCCCACTGAATTTTTTAAATGGCCGCAGTATTCTAACTGTGCAAAGGTAGCATAATCATTAGTCTTTTAATTGAAGGCTGGTATGAACGGTTGGACGAAGTATAAGCTGTTTCATGTAAATTTATAGTAGAATTTTATATTTTAGTTAAAAAGCTAAAATGTAATTAAAAGACGAGAAGACCCTATAAATCTTTATATTTTATGTAATTTAAATTTTTTTGATTTTTTTTATTTTTATTATATCAAATATTTTGTTGGGGTGATATTAAAATTTGATGAACTTTTAGTTGTTTTAAGTCATTAATTTATGAATTATTGATCCATTAGTAGTGATTATAAGATTAAGTTACTTTAGGGATAACAGCGTAATTTTTTTGGAGAGTTCTTATCGATAAAAAAGTTTGCGACCTCGATGTTGGATTAAGATATAGATTTAGGTGTAGTCGCTTAAATACTGAGTCTGTTCGACTTTTAAATTCTTACATGATCTGAGTTCAGACCGGCGTAAGCCAGGTTGGTTTCTATCTTTAGTATATTGTAATATCTTAGTACGAAAGGACCAGGTATTAAAATAATAATATTTTTAAATTAGAATTTTAATAATTTAAATACTATTTTGGCAGATTAGTGCAGTAAATTTAGAATTTATTTATGTGATGTTATATTACAAATAGTACTTGTTTTTTATAGAATTTATTTTATCAATTATTGGAAGATTAATTTTAGTTATTTGTGTTTTAGTTAGAGTGGCTTTTTTGACTCTTTTAGAGCGTAAAGTGTTAGGTTATATTCAGATTCGTAAGGGGCCTAATAAGGTGGGATTAATAGGGATTCCACAACCTTTTTGTGATGCAATTAAGTTATTTACTAAGGAACAGACTTATCCTCTTTTATCGAATTATATTTCTTATTATTTTTCTCCTATTTTTTCTTTATTTCTTTCATTGGTTGTATGGCTTTGTGTTCCTTTATTTGTTAAGTTGTATTCTTTTAATTTGGGTTTATTGTTTTTTTTGTGTTGTACTAGTTTAGGAGTTTATACTGTTATGGTAGCTGGATGATCTTCTAATTCTAATTATGCGTTATTAGGTGGGTTGCGGGCTGTTGCTCAAACTATTTCTTATGAAGTTAGAATGGCTTTGGTTTTGTTGTCTTTTGTTTTTTTGATTGGGGGGTATAATATTTTGGATTTTTTTTATTATCAGAAAAGTATTTGATTTTTAGTAATTTTATTTCCTATTAGATTGGTTTGATTTTGTATTTGTTTAGCTGAGACTAATCGAACTCCTTTTGATTTTGCAGAGGGAGAGTCTGAATTAGTGTCTGGGTTTAATGTTGAGTATAGAAGTGGGGGGTTTGCATTAATTTTTATAGCGGAGTATGCTAGAATTTTATTTATAAGTATACTGTTTTGTGTGATTTTTTTGGGTTGTGATTTATTTAATTTGTTGTTTTATGTTAAATTGACTTTTATTTCCTTTTTATTTATTTGGGCTCGTGGAACTCTTCCTCGTTTTCGGTACGATAAATTAATGTATTTAGCTTGAAGGAGTTTTTTGCCTTTTTCGTTAAATTTTTTATTATTTATTATTGGGGTTAAGCTGTTGATGTTTTATTATATGTGGTTAATAGAAATTAGTAAATAAAAGTTAATAGAAAGGTTGATTTCTATCTTATGTTTTCAAAACATATGCTTATTCAAGCTCATTAACTAATTAATTAAATTATCTCACCATTTGTTAATTAAAGGGTTAACAATATAGTATAAGAAGTAGATAACAGTTAAAATTTGTCCGACTAAAACGTAGGGTTCTTCTACTGGTCGAGCTCCAATTCATGTTAGGAGAATAACGGTGACTACTATAGTTCAGAATAGAATTTTGTTGATAGGGTAAAATTGAATTCCTCGGAATTTTCTTAAGTGGTAAAATGGTAGAATCATTAAAATAGCGATTGATAATACTAGTGCAATTACTCCTCCTAGTTTGTTAGGAATTGAACGTAAGATTGCGTAGGCGAATAGGAAGTATCATTCTGGTTGAATATGAACTGGTGTAACTAGGGGGTTGGCTGGGATAAAATTGTCGGGGTCTCCTAATAAGTAGGGGTTAATTAGAGTTAATAATAATAGTGCTGTGATTATGACAATAAATCCAACAATGTCCCTGAATGAAAAATATGGGTGGAATGGAATTTTATCAATATTGGAGTTTAATCCAATGGGGTTATTTGATCCTGTTTGGTGTAAAAATAGGAGGTGGATTAAAGTTATTGCGAGTACAATAAAGGGTAGAATAAAATGAAATGTGAAAAATCGAGTAAGAGTGGCGTTATCTACAGCAAATCCTCCCCATACTCATTGTACTAAATCAATACCTAAGTATGGAATAGCTGATAGTAGATTTGTGATAACTGTTGCTCCTCAGAAAGATATTTGACCTCAGGGTAGAACATATCCTATAAAGGCGGTTGCTATTACTAAAAATAAGATTAGTACTCCAACTATTCATGTAGGAGTAAATAAGTATGATCCGTAGTAAATTCCTCGCCCTACATGCAGGTAGATGCAAATGAAGAAAAAGGATGCACCGTTAGCGTGTAGAGTTCGTAGTAATCACCCATAATTTACATCTCGGCAGATATGATTTACTCTGTTAAAGGCTAAATTAATGTCTGCTGTGTAATGTATAGCTAAAAACAGTCCTGTTAGAATTTGAATAATTAAACATAATCCTAGTAGGGAGCCAAAATTTCATCATCCGGAGATATTTACAGGAGCAGGTAGATCTACTAAAGCATTGTTTGCAATTTTAAATAAGGGGTGTTGGGTTCGTAAGGGTTTGTTCATTAGTTTATTTGCCGTAGTGGTCCGTAGAATAGTTTAGTAATTTTTACTACTGCGATAAGAGTAATTAATAAATAGTTTATTAATAAGATTGTGATAATATTTGTTGGGAAGTTGTATAGTTTATTTAGGTTTAGGGTATTTTCTGTTATAAAAATATTTAGGTTGTAATTATTTTGTGTTTCTAATGTTGTTAAGAATGGTGCTATAGATGATTTATCTGTTAATGTAAAAATTAGTATTAGTATTATTATGATGGTTAAACATATTAATCTTAGTTTTATAGATAGTGAAAATATTTCATTTGAAGCTAGAGATGTTACATAAATAAATAGCACTAGTATTCCTCCTAAGAAAATTAAAAATAGGATGTATGAGAATCAAAAGCTTTTTGCTATTAAGCCTGTTAATAAACAGATTTGTAGGGTTTGAATTAGGAGCATTAATCCTATAGCTAATGGGTGATTTATTTGAATGAAAATGAATCTGGAAATTAGGGTTGATGAATATAGGAATAGTTGTATTATATCAGGAGGTAGTTTAATTAAAATATTAATTTTGGGGATTAATGATAAAGTAGTTTCTTTTCTCTTGAAGTTTTAAAAGAATGATTCTTATTTTTGATTTACAAGACCAATGTTTTTATTAAACTATTAAAACTAATGATAATAAGATTGTATTGAGGATTACCTTGTTTTTTATTTTTAATGGGGATTTTTGTTTTTGTTTCTAATCGTAAACATTTATTGTCTATACTTTTGAGTTTAGAATATATTGTGTTGAATTTATTTTTTTTATTATTTATTTTTTTGAATTTAATAGATTATAGAAGATTTTTTAGCATAATATTTTTAACTTTTAGAGTGTGTGAAGGTGCCTTGGGTCTTTCAATTTTAGTCTCTATAATTCGTACGCATGGGAATGATTATTTTCAATCGTTTAATATTTTACAATGTTAAAATTAATTATAATAATACTTTTTATTAGACCTATTTGTTTTGTAAATGGGTTATTTTGAATGGTTCAGAATTTATTATTTATTGTTACTTTTTTATTTATTTTATTTAATTATTGTACAAATTATTTTGTAAATGTTACTTATTTTATGGGGTATGATATTATTTCTTATGGGTTGATTTTGTTGAGATTTTGGATTTGTACTTTAATATTAACAGCTAGAGAATCTGTTAATAGGTACAACAATTATAGGGAATTGTTTTTATTTAATGTGTTGATTTTATTAATTTTTTTGGTTTTAACATTTAGAAGAATGAATTTATTTATGTTTTATTTATTTTTTGAAAGAAGTTTAATTCCTACTTTGTTTTTAATTTTGGGTTGAGGGTATCAACCTGAGCGGTTGCAGGCAGGTGTGTATTTATTGTTTTATACGCTATTAGTTTCTTTACCTATGTTAGTTGGTATCTTTTATTTATACAGTAGTTTAAATATTATGGATTTTTATTTATTAGGGAATTATATATTTAATTATGATCTTTTATATTTATCTTTGATTTTAGCTTTTTTAGTTAAAATACCAATATTTTTGGTTCATTTGTGACTTCCTAAGGCTCATGTTGAGGCTCCGGTTTCAGGTTCTATAATTTTAGCTGGGATTATGTTAAAGTTAGGGGGTTATGGTTTGTTGCGGGTGTTTTCTTTTTTGCAATTTAGAGGAATTAAATATAATTATGTTTGAGTTAGTATTAGATTAGTGGGTGGGGTTTTAATTAGTTTAGTGTGTTTACGTCAAACTGATTTAAAGGCCTTGATTGCTTACTCTTCTGTTGCTCATATGGGTATTGTATTGGGGGGTTTAATAACATTAAATTATTGGGGTCTTTGTGGTTCTTATACTCTTATGATTGCTCATGGACTTTGTTCTTCAGGTTTATTCTGTTTAGCAAATATTACTTATGAGCGGTTAGGGAGTCGAAGATTATTAATTAATAAGGGGTTATTAAATTTTATACCTTCTATAACTTTATGGTGGTTTTTATTGAGTGCGTGCAATATGGCTGCTCCTCCGTCGTTAAATTTATTGGGAGAAATTTCTTTATTAAATAGAATTGTTAGATGGTCTTGGGTGACTATGGTAGCATTATCATTACTGTCGTTTTTTAGAGCTGCATATACATTATATTTATATGCTTATAGACAACATGGTAAGTTGTTTTCTGGGGTTTATTCTTTTAGTGTGGGTAAGATTCGAGAATATTTTTTATTGTTTCTTCATTGATTTCCTTTAAATTTGTTAATTTTAAGGAGAGATATTTGTTTGTTTTGACTTTAGTTGATCTAGATAGTTTATTTAAAATACTGATTTGTGGTGTCAGTGATATGATTAGTCATTTTAGATCGTGAAATATTTATCAATTTGTAGAATTAGATTTTTAACCTTAGTTTCTATTAGATTAATTTGTTTTTCATCTAGTTTAGTATATTTATTAAATGATTATGTTATTTTTTTGGAGTGGGAAGTAGTTAGATTGAATTCAACTAGAATTGTGATAACTTTTTTATTTGATTGAATAAGTTTATTATTTATATCTTTTGTTTTATTAATTGCTTCTTTAGTAATTTACTACAGAAGGGAATATATGTCGGGAGATATAACTATAAATCGTTTTATTATATTGGTACTTATGTTTGTATTATCTATAATATTGTTAATTATTAGTCCTAATTTGATTAGAATTTTATTAGGTTGAGACGGATTGGGGTTAGTATCCTATTGTTTAGTTATTTATTTTCAAAATGTTAAATCTTATAATGCTGGAATACTTACGGCTCTTTCTAATCGGATTGGTGATGTGGCTTTTTTATTGGCTATTGCTTGGATATTAAATTATGGTAGTTGAAACTATATTTTTTATTTAGAAGTTATAAGGGGTAGAATTGTGATGGAAATTATTGGTGCGTTAATTGTGTTGGCGGCTATAACTAAAAGTGCTCAGATTCCTTTTTCTTCTTGATTGCCTGCGGCTATGGCCGCTCCTACACCTGTTTCTGCTTTAGTTCATTCTTCAACCTTGGTTACTGCTGGGGTTTATTTATTAATTCGATTTAATATTTTATTAGTGGGCAGTTGATTGGGTAGTTTATTGCTTTTATTATCTGGGTTAACTATATTTATGGCTGGATTGGGAGCTAATTTTGAATTTGATTTGAAGAAAATTATTGCTTTATCTACTTTAAGACAGTTGGGGTTGATAATAAGTATTTTATCAATAGGATTTTATAAATTAGCTTTTTTTCATTTATTAACGCACGCTTTGTTTAAGGCTTTGTTGTTTATGTGTGCTGGAGCTATTATTCATAATATGAATAATTCTCAAGATATTCGTTTGATGGGTGGATTAGGGGTTTATATGCCTTTAACTTCTGGCTGTTTTAATGTTGCTAATTTAGCTTTGTGTGGTATGCCTTTTTTAGCTGGGTTTTATTCTAAGGATATGATTTTGGAGATTGTGTCTTTAAGTTATGTGAATTTATTTTCTTTTTTTTTGTATTTTTTTTCTACTGGTTTAACTGTTTGTTATTCTTTTCGGTTGGTTTATTATTCAATAACTGGTGAGTTAAACTGTGGTTCTTTAAATATACTTAGTGATGAGGGGTGAGTAATGCTTCGAGGGATAAGCGGATTATTGTTTATAAGAATTATTGGTGGGAGAATATTAAGATGGTTAATTTTTCCTACTCCTTCTATGATTTGTTTACCTAGTTATTTGAAGTTGTTAACTTTATTTGTTTGTATTGTGGGCGGTGTAGTAGGTTATGTAATTTCAAATGTTTCTGTATTTTATTTTAATAAATCTTTAAATAGTTATTTGAGAAGTTTTTTTTTTGGTTCAATGTGATTTATACCTTATATTTCTACTTATGGGGTTGTTAATTATCCTTTGATTTTAGGGGGTAATGTTTGTAAGTCTTTTGATCAGGGTTGGTCTGAATTTTTTGGTGGGCAGAACTTATATGGTGAGTTAATTAAATGGTCTCAATCTATAACAGTTATGCATAACAATAATTTAAAGATTTATCTTTTATTATTTGTTTTATGGATTATTTTCTTGTTTTTCTTTTTAATATTTTATCTAAATAGCTTAAGTAAGAGCATAACATTGAAGATGTTAGGGTAATTGTTATAATTTTTGGATATAGTGAATAAATAATAGTAATTTATAAAAATAGTGAAATTTTGTTTTTACAATGAAAATGTAATGTTTTTGTTAAACTATATAAATAGAAGTACAAATGGAGTTTAACCATTAAAAGATAAAAGTTAGCAGCTTTTTCTTGGGCGTCATACTTCCTTAATTGGAGATAAACCTCAGTTCTACCATTAACAGTGATAAGCCTCTTTTTGGCTTCAATTAAAAACATTTAATAAATGTAGAATAAGGGTATTGTGATACCTAGGATTAGGTCGAAACTAATTGCAATAAATCGCTTCATATTCTTTTAAGGTAGATTGAATGTTCAATACTTTTTGAATGCAAATCAAATGTTATAATTAACTACAACCCTAATTTGATCAGTTTAGTATTCCTTGATTTCATTCGTGATATAAACCAATAATTAAAATTATAATGAAGATAACTGATGTTCTGGTTCAAATAAATAGGTTTGAAACGGAGATGATTAAAATTATTGGTAAAATTAAGGCGATTTCTACGTCAAAAATTAAGAAAATAATGGTGATTAAAAAAAATCGTAATGAGAAAGGTAGCCGTGATGATGACTTGGGGTCAAATCCGCATTCAAATGGAGAGCATTTTTCTCGGTCTGTTAATGTTTTTTTTGAGAGTGTGGATGCTAAAATTATTACAATGCTTGCTATAATAATAAGAATAGATGCTATAATAATTACTGAAAATATTATCTATACTACATTTATTAGTAGTCCTTATGATTGGAAGTCAAATATACTTATATACTATATAGATAATTAATTAACCTCCTCATCAATAAATTGAAATATACAGGAAAAGTCAGACGATATCAACAAAGTGTCAGTATCAAGCGGCTGCTTCAAATCCAAAGTGGTGTGTTTTAGAAAAATGGTTGTTTAAATGTCGAATTAAACATACTAATAGGAATGTTGTTCCGATTAGTACGTGGATTCCGTGGAATCCTGTTGCTATGAAGAATGTAGAGCCGTAAACGGAGTCGGCGATAGTGAATGGGGCTTCAATATATTCATATGCTTGAAGGATTGTGAAATATACCCCCAGTAGGACTGTAAAAAATAGTCCTTGGGTGGCTTGAGAGTGATTGCCTTCTATTAATCTATGGTGAGCTCATGTTACAGTGATTCCTGATGATAGAAGAATTGCTGTGTTTAATAAGGGGATTTGGAATGGGTTGAAGGGTTGGATTCCAGCGGGGGGTCATATAGCTCCTAGTTCAATTGCGGGGGATAATCTACTATGAAAGAAGGCTCAAAAAAAGGATAAGAAAAATAATACTTCTGATAGGATAAATAAAATTATTCCTCATCGGAGTCCTAGAGTTACTGGTAGTGTATGTAGGCCTTGGAATGTTCCTTCTCGAGAGACGTCTCGCCATCACTGATAGACTGTTAAAATAGTGATTGTGTTTCCTAATAAAAATAGTGAAACATCGTATTGATGAAATCATTTAACTAATCCTGAAACAGAAGTTATAGCTCCAATTGCTCCTGTTAGAGGTCATGGGCTATAATCTACTAAATGAAAGGGGTGGTTTGAGTGTGTTGACATTAATTTACTTCTCTAGAATATAAAGTTCTTAAAACTGCAAATACATATGATTGGATAATTGCAACTGCTGATTCAAGAACTAGAAGTGCAATTTGTCCAATTAACAGGAGTGAGACAATTGTGTAGGATAAGGAGGGGCCAGTGTTTCCTAATAGTGTTAAAAGTAAATGTCCTGCAATTATATTTGCGGCTAGTCGAACGGCTAAAGTTCCGGGTCGGATAATATTACTAATAGTTTCGATGCATACTATAAAGGGTATTAGTACTGCGGGGGTTCCCTGTGGCACTAAGTGTGCGAATATGTGCTGAGTGTGGTTAATTCAACCATATAACATGAAACATAATCATAAAGGTAAAGCTAGAGTTAGAGTTAGGGTTAGGTGGCTTGTTCTGGTAAAAATGTAGGGGAATAATCCTATAAAATTATTAAATAGGATTAATGAAAATAATGAGACGAAAATGAAAGTGGAGCCTGAGTGTCCTGATGGCCCTAATAAAGTTTTGAATTCTTTGTGGAGTGTTATTAAAATAGAGTTTCAAAAGATATGTCATCGTGATGGTATTAGTCAGTATCTTGAGGGGATTAGCAATAACCCAAGGAATGTACTTGTTCAGTTTAGTGATAGATTGAAAATGCTTGAAGAGGGGTCAAATACAGAGAATAAGTTTGTTATCATTTTCAGTTTAGAGGTGAAGTTGAATGTTTTTTTGAAGCTTGTGATATAGGTGTTTGAGGTATTATGGAGTAGTAGTTTATTATGCTAAATAAAATAAAAATAATTGAAAAGATAATGAATAGGCTTAATCAACCAATTGGTGCTATTTGTGGAATTAAAAAATATTGAATGTTCAATAATTTTAGTTTGACATACTAATGTTATGGGTTTAACTAATTTTTTTTTCATTAGAAGTAAGTGCTAATTTACTATAAAGTGGTTTAAGAGACCAATACTTGCTTTCAGTCATCTAATGGTAGTTTATAGATTAGTTCTATTAGTAATTCATTTAATGAAATTATTTACGGGAATACTTTCAATTACAATTGGTATAAATCTGTGATTAGCTCCGCAAATTTCGGAGCATTGTCCATAAAACAATCCAGGTCGGTTTATTAGAAAATTTGTTTGATTTAATCGACCTGGGGTTCCATCAACCTTTACTCCTAGGGCAGGTACTGTTCAGGAGTGAATTACGTCAGCTGCTGTTACTAAAATTCGGATTTGAGAGTTTATAGGTAAAATTACTCGGTTGTCTACATCTAGTAATCGAAATCCGTCTGTAGGTAGTTCGTTTGTTGGGGTTATATACGAGTCAAATTCTACATTTATGAAATCTGAATATTCGTAACTTCAGTATCATTGGTGTCCAATAGTTTTTAGGGTTACCGATGGTTCATTAATTTCGTCAAGTAGGTAAAGTAGTCGAAGAGAAGGGAAAGCAATGAATAATAAAATAATAGCTGGGAGAATTGTTCAAATTACTTCAATTGTTTGTCCGTGAAGAAGATTTCGGTTTGTGTAGGCGTTAAAAAATAATATAAATATTAAGTAACCCACTAAAGCTGTGATTATTACTAGAATTATTAAAGCATGATCGTGAAAAAAGGTAAGTTGTTCTATAAGAGGAGAAGCTCTATCTTGAAGGCCTAGTGCAGCTCATGTTGTCATTAGTTTCTAATAAAAGTAAAATACTTTATATATGGAGCTTAAATCCATTGCACTAGTCTGCCATATTAGAAGTTAGTTAAAAGAGGAAGTTCTGAATAACTGTGTTCGGCTGGCGGGGTATTTTGTAGTCATTCGATTGAAGAACTAAGTTGTATAGGGTAAATGACTTGACGTTGGGTGATTAGTCTTTCTCAGATAATAAATAAAAAGAAAAGAATTCCTAATAGTGAAATAGAAGAGCCAATTGTAGAAACTACATTTCAAGTAGTATAAGCGTCCGGATAATCGGAGTAACGTCGAGGCATGCCGGCGAGTCCTAGGAAATGTTGGGGGAAGAAAGTTAAATTTACTCCGATAAATATGATAATAAATTGACTTTTTAGTCAACTGGGGTTTAAAACTAATCCTGTAAATAGTGGGTATCAGTGTACAAATCCTGCTATAATAGCGAAAACTGCTCCTATAGATAGAACATAGTGGAAGTGGGCCACTACATAGTAAGTATCGTGTAGAATAATATCTACTGAAGAATTGGCTAATACAACCCCGGTTAGACCTCCTACGGTGAATAGAAATACAAATCCTAGGGCTCATAATATTGCTGGGGAGTAGTTTAATTGTGTTCCATGTAGGGTGGCCAATCAGCTGAAAATTTTAATTCCTGTAGGTACAGCAATAATTATAGTAGCTGAGGTGAAGTATGCTCGAGTATCAACATCTATTCCGACAGTAAATATGTGGTGGGCTCACACAATAAAACCCAGTAATCCAATTGCTAGTATTGCATAAATTATTCCTAATGAACCGAATGTTTCCTTTTTACCAGATTCTTGGCTGATAATATGAGAAATTATTCCGAATCCGGGTAAAATTAAAATGTAAACTTCGGGGTGACCAAAAAATCAAAATAGGTGTTGGTATAGGATGGGGTCTCCCCCTCCCGCTGGATCAAAGAAAGAGGTATTTAGGTTTCGGTCTGTTAGAAGTATTGTAATAGCTCCAGCTAATACTGGTAAAGATAGTAGTAACAACAGTGCTGTTAGTACTACTGCTCACACAAATAGAGGTATTCGATCAAAGGTGATTCCTGTAGATCGTATATTGATAACTGTGGTAATAAAATTTACAGCACCTAAAATGGAGGAGATACCTGCTAAATGTAAGGAGAAGATTGCTAAGTCTACTGAAGCTCCTCCGTGAGCAATAATTGAAGAAAGAGGTGGGTAAACTGTTCAACCTGTACCAGCTCCATTTTCTACTATGCTGCTGACTAAAAGTAGGGTTAGAGATGGGGGTAGGAGTCAAAAACTTATATTATTTATTCGGGGAAATGCTATATCTGGGGCTCCGAGTATTAATGGGACTAGTCAGTTTCCAAATCCTCCAATTATAATAGGTATTACTATAAAGAAAATTATTACAAATGCGTGAGCTGTTACAATAACATTATAAATTTGATCATCACCGATTAATGCTCCGGGGTGTCCTAATTCAGCTCGCACTAAAATTCTAAGAGATGTTCCGACTATACCTGCTCAGGCTCCGAAAATAAAATATAATGTTCCAATATCTTTATGATTTGTTGAAAAAAGCCATTGTTGCGATTAAATGGCTGAAGATTAGGCGATAGATTGTAAATCTATTTATAAGAGTTTATCTTTTTAATCAAGGCTTTATAGTCAATAATGACATTAGACTGCAATTCTAAAGGAGTAAGATTTTACTAAGGCTTAAAAGATTTATACTTATATTTATAACTTTGAAGGCTATTAGTTTTTTTAACTTAAAGCCTTGTGAAAATTAAAGGAATAAGTATCCTAGGGATACAAGTGTTAATCTGAATGTGGAAATAAATGTGAGGGTTAGTATAGTTATGAAAGAGGTATTATTAATAAATATGTTTGTGGTTCAATTGTTTTCATAATAGTTTAATATGAATGCTGCAAAACAAAGGCGTAAATAAAAAAACAAGGTAATCAAGGTTATTACTGTTAAAATAGTTATGAGGACATACTGGTTATTTATAACTAAAAGTTGAATAACTAATCATTTGGGTAAAAATCCGATAAATGGGGGCAGCCCCCCTAAGGATAGCAGATTAAAGAACAGTAAAAATTTTAATGTTTTTGAGTTGAAAAATGAATTAAATAGTTGATTGATATGGAATATTTTGAAATTGTTTAGGATAAAAATTAAACTAAATGATAGGAATGTGTAGAAGGAGAAGTAAATTAGTCATATTGATTCGTTGGTTTGTATTGCGGCGAGCATTCATCCTAGGTGGTTGATTGATGAAAATGCTATTAATTTTCGTAGCGATGTTTGGTTTAACCCTCCCAAAGAACCAATGATTGTTGATAGGATTGTTACTAAAGTAATAAAATTATTTTGTGTTGTGTAAGAAATTAGCATAAGTGGGGCGATTTTTTGTCAAGTTATTAAAATTAAAGCATTTATTCATGATAGGCCTTCTATTACATTTGGAAATCAGAAATGAAAGGGGGCTGCCCCTCTCTTTAATAATAGAGAAGATGTAATAATAAGATCATTGTATATAGAACTTATTTGATTAAGCGGCAAATTATTCAGGTATATTATTATAATAGCGAACAATAATACTGCGGAGGCTATTGCTTGAGTTAGAAAATACTTTAGAGAGGCTTCTGTAGACATTAAATTATTATTATTTATTAGGGGGATAAAAGCTAATAAATTAATTTCTAAACCTATTCAAGCACCTAATCAAGAATTAGACGATACTGTAATTATTGTTCCTATTATTAAAATAAAAAAGAATATAATTTTAGCTGAATTATTAAAAATTAAAAAGAAAAGGATTAGAACCTTTATAAATGGGGTATGAGCCCAGTAGCTTAATTAGCTTATCTTTTTGGGTATATTTTGGTGTACGGTGCACAAAAGTTTTTGATACTTTTAGAAATAGTTTGATTCTATTAAATATAATGAATGTAATATTATTACATAATTTACCCTATCAAGGTAACCCTTTTATCAGGCAATTCATT